GATAATAACTAAAAATATCGTTCGTATACTATTATTTCAATTTCCCGAATGGTCAGAGGATTTAAAGGATTGGAATAGAGAAATGTATATTAAATGCACCTATAATGGCATTCAATTATCCGAAAAAGAATTTCCGAAAAACTGGCTAAGAGAGGGTATTCAAATAAAGATCCTTTTTCCTTTTCGTCTGAAACCTTGGCACAGATGTAAGCTACGACCCCCGCAAAAGGAAAAGGGTCCAATGAAAAAAAAAGCAAAAAAAATGGATTTTTGCTTTTTAACAGTTTTGGGAATGGAAGTCGAATTGCCCTTTTCTTCTTCTCCCCGAAACCCACTTTCATTTTTTGATCCAATTTTTAAAGAACTCAAAAAAAAAATTAAAAATTGGAAAAAGCTTTTTTTTCTAGTTCTAAAACTTTTAAACGAAAGAACTCAATTTTTTCTAAATGTCTCAAAAGAAAGAGCACAATGGATCATCAAAAGTATTCTCAAAAATATTATATTTGTAAAAGAAAAAATAAAAAAACTCTCACTATCAAATCTTTTATTTATATTTGGATTGAGAAAAATCTATGAATTGAGTGAAACTCAAAAAGATTCAACAATCAGTAAGAGTAATCCAATGATTTCCGAATCAGCCATTCCAATTCAATCTATTAATTGGACCAATTTTTCATTGACAGAAAAAAAAATAAAAGATCTGAATGATAGAACAAAGACAATCATAAAACAAATAGAAAAATTTACAAAAGACAAGAAAAAGGGGGTTCTAATTTCAGAGATAAATATTAGTTCTAACAAAACAACTTATGATGATAAAAGATTAGAATTACAAAAAAATATTGGGCAGATATTACAAAGAAGAAATGTTCGATTAGTCCGTAAATCACATTTTTTTTTTCAATTTTTAATGGAAAGGGTATACATAGATATCTTTGTATGTATCATTAATATTCCTAGGATCAATGGACAACTTTTTCTTGAATTAACAAAAAAAATTATTAATAAATACATTTACAATAATGAAGCAAATGAAGAAAGAATTGATAAAAAAAATCAAAGTATAATTCACTTTATTTCTACTATAAAAAGATCAATTTCTAATATTAGTAATATGAATTCACAGAATTTTTGTGACATATCCTCTTTGTCACAAGCATATGTATTTTACAAATTATCACAAACCCAAGTTATTAACTTATATAAGTATAAATTAAGATCTGTTTTTGAATATCATGGAACACCTCTTTTTCTTAAGAATGGAATAAAGGATTACTTTTTTGGAGTACAAGGAATATTTTATTCCAAATTAAGTCATAAGAACCCTTCCAATTCTGTAATGAATCAATGGACAAACTGGTTAAAAGATCATTATCAATACGATTTATCTCAGAGGGGATGGTCTAGATTAGTCCCACAAAAATGGCGAAATAGAATGAATGAACGTCATGTGACTCAAAATAAGGATTTAACCAAATGTCATTCATATGAAAAAAACAGATTAATTCTTTACAAAAAACAAGAAGTAGACTCATTAACAAATCAAAAAAAAAAATTAAAAAAACAAAATGGGTATAATCATTTATCATATAAGTCTATTAATTATGCAGATAAGAAGGACTCATATATTTATGGATATAGATCGTCATTCCAAGCAAATAATAACCAAGCTATTTCTTATAATTACAACACGCGTAAACAAAAATTATTTGATATGACGGATGATATTCCTATCAAGAATTATATAGTAGAAGATGATATTCTAGATATGGAAAAAAATCTGGATAGAAAGTATTTTGATTGGAGAATTCTGAATTTTTGTCTTAGAAATAAAGTTGATTTTGAGGCTTGGATCGATACCGATTATTATTTTATGATTCATCAAGAAATCAACATCAACCCATCGAAAAAAAAAAAAAGTTTTTTTGATTGGATGGGAATGAATGTAGAAATACTAAATCATTCCATATCGAATCAGGAATTTATTTTCTTCTCTAAATTTGTGATATTTTATAATGCATATATGAGTAACCCGTGGATTATACCAATTAAATTACTTTTTTTCAATTTTAATGTAAATCAAAATGTTAGTGAAACTAAAAAAATCACTGGAAAGAAAAAAATAGAAATTTTTAGACCATCGAAAAAAAAAAAATCTCTTGAATTAGAGTTAGAGACTCAAAATCAAGGAAAAACAGAATACGCAAGTCGAGTAAATCTTGAATCATCTCTCGCAAAGCAAGAAAAAGATGTTGAAGAAGATTATGCAGGATCAGACATGAAAAAGGGTGTAAAAAAAAAGAAATACAAGAACAACATTGAAACAGAACTAAATTTCTTACTAAGAAGGTATTTGCTTTTTCAATTGAACTGTCGTGATTGCTTAAATGAAAGAATAATGAATAATATCAAAGTATGTTGTCTCCTGCTTAGACTGATAAATCTAAAAGAAATTGCTATAGCCTCTATTCAAAGAGGAGAACTAAGTCTAGATATTATGAAAATTCAGAATCAGAGGGATTTCACTCTTATAGAATTGATGAAAAAAGGAATATTGAGTATCAAACCAGTTCGTCTGTCTAGAAAAAACCATGAACAATTTATTATGTATCAAACCATAGGCGTTTCATTGATTCATAAGAGAAAGCACCAAATTAATCAAAGATACCGAGAAAAAAGCGATGTTGATAAGAAGAATTTTGATAAATGCATTACAAGAACAAGAGATCAAAAGATGACTGAAAATAAAGAAAAAAGTTATTATGATTTGCTTGTTCCTGAAAATATTTTATCTGCTAGACGTCGTAGAGAATTGAGAATTCTAATTTGTTTTAATCCTAGGAATAGAACTAGTGTGCATAGAAATACTGCATTTTACAATGAGAATAAAGTAAATAATTGCTGTCAAGTTTTGGCTACAAGTAAAGATCTTGATAGAGATAAAAAAAAACTAATTAATTTAAAGTTATTTCTTTGGCCAAATTATCGATTAGAAGATTTAGCCTGTATGAATCGCTATTGGTTTGATACCAATAATGGCAGCCGTTTCGGTATGGTAAGGATACATATGTATCCGCGATTGAAAATTAGTTAATCTATATTTTTTTTTCTATTTCCCATAACATATCTGGTATGCGAAGACAAATAAATGCACACATGCATTGTCTTACCTTCTATTCTGAGACATCATACTAATTCAATGATATATCCATTAGATCCCTAAATGAATCAAAAAAATCTTCTTTTTTTAAGTCTACAAATTTTCTTTTGTGAATGCATAAATATAGTCTTTTTTGTATACCTATTTCAATTGGATTGATTAATAATAATTAATTTGAAAAAAAAAAATAAGGAATTCTTAAGGAAATTAAGATTATTGTATATACCAAATTAAAAATGAGTGTCATTATTATTACTGATCAATAAAAATATCTAGAATCTATAAAAAAAAAAAAGGGGGGAGAAAGAGAAGCTTTCATTTTATGGTCAAAAATTCATTTATACCCGTTATTTCACAAGAAAAAAAAGAAGAAAACCCCGGATCGGTTGAATTTCAAGTATTCAATTTCACCAATAAGATACGAAGACTTACTTCCCATTTGGAATTGCACAGAAAAGACTATTTATCTCAAAGGGGTTTACGTAAAATTCTGGGAAAACGACAACGACTCCTGTCTTATTTGTCAAAGAAAGATGTAATACGTTATAAAAAATTAATTAATCGGTTGGATATTCGGGAGTCACAAACTCATTAATTTGAAGAGTCATTTTGAATTATTCGATTTATTAGATCTTGAATTTTGATGAACTCATTTTTGTTTTAAGCAATTCATGGAAGAATGAATCGAGGAAAAACCTATGAATGCCTCAGCTAGAAGAAAAGACCTCATGATAGTCAATATGGGCCCTCACCATCCATCAATGCATGGTGTTCTTCGACTCATTGTTACTCTAGATGGTGAGGATGTTATTGATTGTGAACCAATATTGGGTTATTTACATAGAGGGATGGAAAAAATTGCGGAAAACCGAACAATTGTACAATATCTGCCTTATGTAACACGTTGGGATTATTTAGCTACTATGTTCACAGAAGCAATAACCGTAAATGGACCAGAACATTTAGGAAATATTCAAGTACCTAAAAGAGCCAGCTATATCCGAGTAATTATGTTGGAGTTGAGTCGTATAGCTTCTCACCTACTATGGCTGGGACCTTTTATGGCAGATATTGGTGCACAAACCCCTTTCTTCTATATTTTCAGAGAAAGAGAATTAATATATGATCTATTCGAAGCTGCCACAGGTATGAGAATGATGCATAATTATTTTCGTATCGGAGGAGTAGCGGCTGATCTACCTCATGGCTGGATAGATAAATGTTTTGATTTCTGCGATTATTTTTTAACAGGGGTTGTTGAATATCAAAAACTTATTACGCGAAATCCTATTTTTTTAGAACGGGTTGAGGGAGTAGGAATTGTTGGTGGAGAGGAAGTAATAAATTGGGGTTTATCAGGACCAATGCTTCGGGCTTCCGGAATACAATGGGATCTACGTAAAGTTGATCAGTATGAGTGTTACGAGGAATTTGATTGGGAAGTTCAATGGCAAAAAGAAGGAGATTCATTAGCTCGTTATTTAGTACGAATTGGTGAAATGATGGAATCCATAAAAATTATTCAACAGGCTCTGGAAGGAATTCCGGGAGGGCCATATGAGAATTTAGAAATCCGATGCTTTGATAGAGAAAAGGATCCAGAATGGAATGATTTTGAATATCGATTCATTAGTAAAAAACCGTCTCCGACTTTTGAATTGCCGAAACAAGAACTTTATGTGAGAGTTGAAGCACCAAAGGGAGAATTAGGAATTTTTCTAATAGGGGATCAGAATGGTTTTCCTTGGAGATGGAAAATTCGTCCACCGGGTTTTATCAATTTGCAAATTCTTCCTCAGTTAGTTAAAAGAATGAAATTGGCTGATATTATGACAATACTAGGTAGCATAGATATCATTATGGGAGAAGTTGATCGTTGAAATGATAATTGATACAACAGAAGTACAAGATATCAATTCTTTTTCCAGATTGGAATCTTTAAAAGAGGTCTATGGAATTATATGGGTACTTGTCCCTATTTTGACTCTTGTATTGGGAATCACAATAGGTGTACTAGTGATTGTATGGTTAGAAAGAGAAATATCCGCAGGGATACAACAGCGTATTGGACCTGAATATGCCGGTCCTTTGGGAGTTCTTCAAGCTCTAGCAGATGGAACAAAACTTCTTTTCAAAGAGAATCTTATTCCATCTAGGGGAGATATTCGTTTATTCAGTATTGGACCATCCATATCAGTCATATCAATTCTAGTAAGCTATTCAGTAATTCCTTTTGGCTATAACTTTGTTTTAGCTGACCTCAATATCGGTGTTTTTTTATGGATTGCTATTTCGAGTATTGCTCCCATTGGACTTCTTATGTCAGGATATGGGTCAAATAATAAATATTCCTTTTTGGGTGGTCTACGGGCTGCTGCTCAATCGATTAGTTATGAAATACCATTAACTCTATGTGTGTTATCAATATCTCTACGTGTGATTCGTTGAGACAGAAAGTTTTCCATGCTCCTTTCTTTTCGTCTTTATTTCTTTTCTTCTTTATAGGAAAGGGGTAGAAAAAATGGAATAGATATCCAGATTTTCATTGTTTTTATTAGGAATTCGGATTGATGAACTAAATCAGATAGTTATATGAGTGAAATAAAACAGCTTCTTTTTATTCAATTAAAATTCATAATATAATTCATAATAGAATATTTTAATAATATTGAATTCTGAATTATTTAATTAAACAATTTAATTAATCTTTCAAATAAATATATATTTATTTGAAATTATTTATTCAATTAAATAGAAATAATTCTTAATATTTAAATATTATATTTATTTAAATAATAATATACATATATATAGAATTAATATATTAATAGAATTAATATATTATGATTTGAATTTCATTTGAATCTGTAGTAAAAATATTGAGTCTCATTTTCTATGTATAAGAATTAAGTGGAAAAAAAAATTATAAGCGGAAGAAACCGTTTACCCCAAAATTGGTTGATTAGTCATCCTGTCTTGAAGCGGGCTCAAAAAACCAACCTTATTGAGTTTTCACTAACGTTTGTATGAATTACCATACATGTATTACCATAAATAAAGGGGAATTGATAAAAAAAATGAGTGGATGGTTAGAAACACCAAGATACACAAAGGATTAGTAATGGAGATTATGTAAATTATCCAAAAGAGCATTTCTGCATAATATAAAAAGAATACTAATTGGGGCTTTAAGTTGGTAGAAATAATCAGGCAGTACTCCCCACAATTCCGATCCAGAGTATGCTCCTATCCACTGATTAAATAAATAACTATCAGAAACGAAATAATCCTTTAATTTTTTTGAAATCCCCTTTTGCACATAAAATAAAAAAAGAAGAATAGGAACGAAAAAAAAAAAAGAGGGATCCCTTTTGATTCTTTCTTATATCCATATTCATGGAGATAAAATTCATGTCATAATTCATAAACTCATGTATAATTTTTTTACGTAATCGAAAACGATGGGTTATTGATAATTCTAAAGGAGTATTTTATTGAAGAATTTAATTATTACTCAACAAATAAAAATTTTTAAGGGATGAGATCAATTCAGAAGTACCTTTTGTATTTATTATTATAACATAACAGACAGAATTCAATTGGTCTAATTCAGGACCGTCCAATAGATTTTAATCCTATCTATCCTAGGGATATATCAAGATAAATAAGCGGCCCGGTCCTTAGATTTATTTATGGCCTTCGGAGGAGCCGTATGAGGTGAAAATCTCATGTACGGTTCTGTAATAGCGATGGGAACAGTAATGTTATCACCGACTAGGATTATCTAACAGTTTAAGTACAGTTGATATAGTTGACGCGCAATCAAAATATGGTTTTTGGGGGTGGAATTTGTGGCGTCAACCTATAGGTTTTATCGTTTTTCTAATTTCTTCCCTAGCGGAATGTGAAAGATTACCTTTTGATTTACCAGAAGCAGAAGAAGAATTAGTAGCAGGTTATCAAACCGAATATTCGGGTATAAAATTTGGTTTATTTTACGTTGCTTCCTATTTAAACTTATTAGTTTCTTCATTATTTGTAACAGTTCTTTACTTGGGCGGTTGGAATATCTCTATTCCGTACATATTCGTTTCTGAGCTTTTTGAAATAAATAAAACATGTGGAGTTTTTGGAACTACAATTGATATCTTTATTACATTAGCTAAAACTTATTTGTTCTTGTTCGTTTCTATCACAACAAGATGGACTTTGCCTAGGCTAAGAATGGATCAATTATTAAATCTTGGATGGAAATTTCTTTTACCTATTTCTCTTGGTAATCTATTATTAACAACTTCGTTTCGACTGTTTTCACTGTAAAAGATTGATATTCTATATTCATAACTTGTCTCAAACAAGAGAAAGAAACAAAACAAAAATATTCATAGATATTCACGATATGTTCCTTATGGTAACTGGGTTCATGAATTATGGTCAACAAACAGTACGAGCTGCAAGGTACATTGGTCAAAGTTTCATGATTACCTTATCCCACGCAAATCGTTTACCTGTAACTATTCAATATCCTTATGAAAAATTAATCACATCGGAACGTTTCCGCGGTCGAATCCATTTTGAATTTGATAAATGCATTGCTTGTGAAGTATGTGTTCGTGTATGTCCTATAGATCTACCCGTTGTTGATTGGAAGTTGGAAACTGATATTCGAAAGAAACGGTTGCTTAATTACAGTATTGATTTCGGGATCTGTATATTTTGTGGTAACTGCGTTGAGTATTGTCCAACAAATTGTTTATCAATGACTGAAGAATATGAACTTTCGACTTATAATCGTCACGAATTGAATTATAATCAAATTGCTTTGGGCCGTTTACCAATGTCAGTAATTGACGATTATACAATTCGAACAATTCAATTCAAATAATTTTTTTTTTATTCAAATTTGTTATTAATATTTAATTATTTAATAATTATTTAATATAATTCTAATAAGAAATTCTAAATAAATTATATTTATATAATAAATAAATTATATAATTCTATTTAAAATTATATTATTTAAAATTATATTTATATAATAAAATGAATATAATATATTAATATATTAAAATAAAAAAAATATATATATAAATATATTATATAGTCAAAAATTATTAAATAATATTCTATATTATTATTACTATATTATTATAATATATTATTATACTATATTATTATAATATATTATTATAATAATATAATAATAAATATATCTAATAGAAATTCTATAAATATATATTAAATATATAATATAAAAATATAGTTTAATATAGTTTCGAACTACTCTTTCGTATAAAGAATGAGATTAGTCCCATAACTGTACCTATATCAATTCACACTCCTTAGGATTTAATTCAATTAGGAATTTAGTATATAAATTTTTTTCCTGGTCGTATCAATAAGGTCATGAAATTTCGATTTATTTATCTTTTATTTTACATCTAATGGATTTACCTGAACCGATACATGATTTTCTTTTAATCTTTCTGGGATCAGGTCTTGTATTAGGAAGTATAGGAGTAGTATTACTTACCAACCCAATTTTTTCTGCCTTTTCGTTGGGACTGGTTCTTGTTTGTATATCTTTATTCTATATTTTATCAAACTCCCATTTTGTAGCTGCAGCACAGCTACTTATTTACGTGGGAGCTATAAACGTTTTAATCATATTTGCTGTGATGTTCATAAATGGTTCAGAATATTATCAAGATTTTCATCTTTGGACCGTTGGGGATGGAGTTACTTTGATGGTTTGTACAAGTATTTTTGTTTCACTAATAATTACTATTCCAGATACATCATGGTACGGAATTATTTGGACTACAAGATCAAATCAGATTATAGAGCAAGATTTGATAAATAATAGTCAACAAATTGGAATTCATTTATCAACAGATTTTTTCCTTCCATTTGAACTAATTTCAATAATTCTTTTAGCTGCTTTGATAGGTGCAATTGTCGTGGCTCGACAGTAAGAATAGAACTAGTAATATCAATCTAAATTCTATTTTTGTTCTTTTTTTTTTTTTATCTTTATCACATCCATTTCCTTTGAATTTTCTATGTGAATGTGAAAATTAAAGATTGTTTATGCTTAAAATAATTTTTTTATTCGATTTATTACCAATATAGTCTTTTGGTACGTACTTGTTATATTCTCTAGTCAATCGAATCTGTTGAATTGTTGTTCATATTGAAATGAAGCAAAATTGATAAGGAGTTGGTCAATGATGCTCGAACATGTACTTGTTTTGAGTGCCTATTTATTTTCTATCGGTATCTATGGATTGATCACGAGCCGAAATATGGTTAGAGCCCTTATGTGTCTTGAACTTATACTGAATGCGGTTAATATAAATTTCGTAACTTTTTCTGATTTTTTTGATAGTCGCCAATTAAAAGGAAATATTTTTGCAATTTTTGTTATAGCTATCGCAGCCGCTGAAGCAGCTATTGGACCAGCTATTGTTTCGTCAATTTATCGTAACAGAAAATCAACTCGTATCAATCAATCGAATTTGTTGAATAAATAGTATTAATCAGAAAAATTAGAATTTAGAATATTGAAATTCTAATATTTATCAATTCAAATTCGGATGTATGATACACAACGTATGATCATGTTTGCGAAAACGTAAGAAATCAAAGTATCTTGGCCTTCTCTTATGAATTGATCCAGAGGTAGATTGATTAGAAAAATTCTGGTAAATCATTGATTCGTCTGGTGTCGAAATATATGATTCATTTACAAGTTTACTAGATCGAAATTTTGTGATGTTCAAAAATTAAGAGATCCAATGTCACATTCAGTAAAGATTTATGATACATGTATAGGATGTACTCAATGTGTCCGAGCCTGCCCCACAGATGTATTAGAAATGATACCTTGGGATGGATGTAAAGCTAAGCAAATTGCTTCTGCTCCTAGAACAGAGGACTGTGTTGGTTGTAAGAGGTGTGAATCCGCATGTCCGACGGATTTCTTGAGTGTTCGAGTTTATTTATGGCATGAAACAACTCGAAGCATGGGTCTAGCTTATTAATACGTTTCAAAAAACCACACACGAATACAATTTATTTACTGACAAAAACCCGTGTTCAAAATAGAAAAAAAAAATCTTTTCTCTTTTGAGCACGGGTTTTTCTGGCCCAAGTGTATCTTATTTTTACCACGAATTTTTTTCCTTGGTTAACAATAGTTGTAGTTTTGCCAATATCCGCGGGTTCCTTAATCTTCTTATTTCCCCATAGAGGAAATAAGGTAATTAGGTGGTATACTATTTGTATATGCTTGATGAATCTCCTTCTAACAACCTATGCATTCTGTTATCATTTCCAATTGGACGATCCATTAATCCAATTGACGGAGAATTATAAATGGATAAATTTTTTTGATTTTTACTGGAGATTCGGAATAGATGGACTCTCTATAGGACCCATTTTACTGACGGGATTTATCACCACTTTAGCTACTTTAGCGGCTCAACCGGTTACTCGGGAATCCCGATTATTCCATTTCCTGATGTTAACAATGTATAGCGGTCAAATAGGATCATTTTCTTCTCGAGACATTTTACTTTTTTTCATCATGTGGGAATTCGAATTAATTCCCGTTTATCTACTTTTATCCATGTGGGGGGGAAAGAAACGTTTGTATTCAGCTACAAAGTTTATTTTGTATACTGCAGGAAGTTCCATTTTTTTATTAATGGGAGTTCTCGCTATCGGTTTATATGGTTCCAATGAACCAACATTAAATTTTGAAACATCAGCTAATCAATCGTATCCTGTGGCACTGGAAATAATATTCTATATTGGATTTCTTATTGCTTTTGCTGTCAAATCGCCGATTATACCCTTACATACATGGTTACCAGACACCCACGGAGAGGCACATTACAGTACTTGTATGCTTTTAGCCGGAATCTTATTAAAAATGGGAGCGTATGGATTGGTTCGAATTAATATGGAATTATTACCCCACGCTCATTCTATATTTTCCCCCTGGTTAATTCTATTAGGCGCAATTCAAATAATCTATGCAGCTTCAACATCTCTTGGTCAACGTAATTTAAAAAAAAGAATAGCTTATTCCTCCGTATCTCATATGGGTTTCATAATTATAGGAATTGGTTCTATAAGCGATACGGGACTCAACGGAGCCATTTTACAAATTATCTCTCATGGATTTATTGGTGCTGCGCTTTTTTTCTTGGCAGGAACGAGTTATGATAGAATACGTCTTTTTTATCTCGACGAAATGGGCGGAATGGCTATTCCAATGCCAAAAATATTCACGGTTTTCAGTATCTTATCGATGGCTTCTCTTGCATTGCCGGGCATGAGCGGTTTTGTTGCAGAATTGATAGTTTTTTTTGGAATAATTACCAGTCCAAAATATCTTTTAATGACAAAAATACTAATTACTTTTGTAATGGCAATTGGAATGATATTAACTCCTATTTATTCATTATCTATGTTACGCCAAATGTTCTATGGATACAAGCTTTTTAATACACCAAACTCTTTATTTTTTGATTCTGGGCCGCGAGAGTTATTTATTTCGATTTCTATCCTTATACCTGTAATAGGTATTGGTATTTATCCGGATTTCATTTTCTCATTATCAGTTGACAAGGTCGAAGCTATTCTATCTAATTTTTTATAGATAGTTTTCATGAATAAATGACTAAAAAAAAAAATGAATTGGAATTGTAACCCGATCTGTTTGGTGTTTGTGAGAACCCCTTGAATCACTACATTACTTGATTTAAAGGGTTCTCGACGGTTTATGCGAAATTTTCTTCTACTTTCTTTTTCTTATACTTATATTATATATATGCTTACTGTGTTTGTAGTTGTCAGGCCCTTTTCTCACTTTAATTCAATTAGATGTAAATGAACCATAACTATGTAGTCCTATTCCTAATAGATTGATCCCAAAATAACATATCCAAATTATAAGAAAGCCCATAGAGGCCACTATTGAAGAATTTACACCCTCCAATTTTTTATTTTTTCTAGTATGTAAATAAATCGCGAATATGGTCCAAGTAATAAACGCCCAAGTTTCCTTTGGATCCCAATTCCAATATGATCCCCAGGCCTCATTAGCCCATACTGCTCCCGAAAGAATACCTATGGTTAAAAAGATAAAACCTAGACTAATAATACGATAACTCCAACGATCCAATTGTTGAATAAATTGAGACCTGTAATAATTTCTGTAAGAAAGAAAAGAAGTGTTTCGTAAAACATTGTTTCTTTCGTTCATGTAGTTGATCTCAGCAAAATAAAATGACTCATTAAAAAAAAAAAATTGGTTCTTACCAATAATTCTTATTATTACTTTTCGAAATGTAATGACTAAAAGAGCTACTGATAATAATGAACCACATAAAAGAGCTGCATAGCCCAATACCATCATACTTACGTGCATCATTAACCAATGCGATTGTAGAGCGGGTACTAATATTGCGGATTGATGCATTTCGGTTAAAAGACCCGAAGTAGCAAAGCCTTGGGTAAAAATAACACTTGGTGCGATTATTGTGCTTAAATACTTTTTAAGTTTTTTAAAACCAAAACCTGGAACTATATGAAAAATGGAAAAACCCCATGAAAGAAAGATTAATGATTCATATAAATCACTTAAAGGTAAATGGCCCGAAAAAATCCAACGAGTAACTAATAATCCTGTTATACAGAAAAAAGTTACTATCATGCCTTTTTCGGACGAATCATACAGTCCTACGATTTCATTGACTAATAAGGTTATCAAATGAATTGCAATTACAATTGATACGACCGAAAACGATATATGAGTCAATATATGCTCTAAAGTTGAAAATATCATATAAAAAAATGAATAAAAAAAAAAGATCCCCTAATTATATGAATGGAAATCGGGAATTGAATTCATTATAGAACTTATTCTTTTAGAAAATAAGATACCATGCCGCCACTCGGACTCGAACCGAGATGCTCTAGCACTGCTTCCTAAGAGCAGCGTGTCTACCGATTTCACCATAGCGGCTTGCTCGAAATCATAATAACTGATTTTTAGTCAATCGTCGAGATTGAAAGAGTCGATTCAAATGCAATATTTTTTTCCTAAATTGGATATTTAGGAAAAAAATATTGCATTTGAAACATTAAAGAATTTTAATTAAAAAAAAAAGTCAATTCCAATAATAATTCTTATTCTCGTTCTTTTTTTCGTTTAGAGTGTCAGTTTTATTTAACTTAACAATGGGGAATGGAGTTTTTCCTAGTTTATGCTCTCTCAAAATGGTACCGCTGGAACTAGAGAGTTTTTATTTCAATCCATGAATGCAAGAAAAAAATGTTCTTTCTTATTTTCATTTTTTAATGATTCTTTTTTTATTTATTTGATTTTATGAATCTAAAGAAATGGATTTTTTTTTTTACAATTCAGTAGACAAAATAATTTTTATTCTACATATCATAAGAGCAAAATGGGTTCAATTTTCTATTGAACAGTTCAAAATAGTAGAAAATAGAAATTATTACTTATATCTCATTTTTTTTGTATAAATATTTGTATAAAATATAAATAATATATAATATAAATAAATAATAGAAATAAAAAAACAAAACAATAAAAATTCATAATTTATATATAAATTATGAATTTTTATTTGAATTCTATACACTAAAAAGAAAAACGAAATAAAAATAAATAAATAAACGAAATTAGACTATTCTTTGAGTCCAGCTAATTCAGATTATTCCAATGTTTGTATTTGTTGCACAAAAAAACTTTTTGAGTTCCCCGTAGAAAGAGATTTCGCTAACGAAAAAGCTTTCAATGCTGCCCAATACCCCTTCTCCTTCCAAATCGTTTTCCGAATCCTTTTTTTTGATATAGAAGTGCGTTTTTTTGGAACTGCCATTCAAAAATTAGACTAGTTTATTCATTGCTATAGTTGGATGTGAAAGACATCTATTGTTAAAAATGAATTGTTTTTTAATTAGCCGTATATCTATCTTATCTATTGTTTTTTTTTTTTCTAGTAATCTTTTATGTAATTCTTTTTTATGTAAATTAAAAAAAAAAAAAAAAGTTTCTTTTTCACTAGTAATTTGGTCATATCATTTGACCCATTTTCACTTCGTACTTTGAACTATTGGAAATTTTGGACAAAAATTAAGAATAATTAACAATAGAAAATTCTATTTCTATCTTAATCTTCATTTTTTTATTAACTGAACCCTTTCAAAAGAGATAAAATTGGCGAATAAGAAACAAAACTCATTAAGAATTAAGAATATATTTTTTCTTTTTATTATTATTATTTTTTGTATGGAATATACACATCAATATTCATGGATCATACCTTTCATTCCACTTCCAGTTCCTATGTTAATAGGAGTGGGACTTCTCCTTTTTCCCACGGCAACAAAAAATATTCGCCGTATGTGGACTTTTCCTAGTGTTTTATTGTTAAGTATAGTTATGATTTTTTCGGTGGATCTATCTATTCATCAAATCAATAACAGTTCTATCTATCAATATGTATGGTCTTGGACTATAAATAATGATCTTTCTTTAGAGTTTGGCTACTTGATCGATTCACTTACCTCTATTATGTCAATATTAATCACTACTGTTGGAATTCTGGTTCTTATTTATAGTGACAATTATATGTCTCATGATGAAGGATATTTGAGATTTTTTGCTTATATGAGTTTTTTTAATACTTCAATGTTGGGATTGGTTACTAGTTCTAATTTGATACAAATTTATATTTTTTGGGAATTGGTTGGAATGTGTTCTTATCTATTAATAGGTTTTTGGTTCACACGCCCTATTGCGG